TTGGTCAAATTCGAAACTGCTTTATTTCAAAATCATTTACATTTAATATATAGGATGAATCCATTATTATATAGGATGAATCCATTATTTCGATCCGTTAGTTGTTTTGTTGCTGAATTGAGTGAATTTCCATATACATAAAACAGAAAAGACCCCCAAAAGAGTTTCGTTTTAGGGTTGTTACATCTGCGTCTGCTTTGGCTCAAATCAGCGTTCTGAAGAAACTTCAGTGAAGTTATGTTAGAGAAAAAAGAGGATTTTTAACTTTTTCTCTCCTGCTGATAAAGCATTCATTCTTTATCTTTAGTTCATTTCTCAAAAAATTTCAATTGGTACACGCAAAAAATAGGCCAATTCGGCAGCTTTTTGTTCAATTTCTCGTGGCGTAAAATTATCATCAGTGCGAGTCAAGGGAATGGCCCCCTGTCCTCGGATTTCCATATAAAGAACACGACGAGCATAAATACCCTCTTTAACTTCTATTCGGACAGACTGAATATCGTTTATTAGAAATCGTAGGAAGACACGACGATTTTTTCCAGGGAATCCCCAACGAAAAAGACACACTATTCCTTCTTTTCTATCGAATCGATCATAACCACTACCTACATTCCACGAAATTGTACACCATAAATAGGCGCTAATAAAAAGACCCGCGACCCCATAAAAAGACATTACAAGCCCTTGTGGAAAAAAAATGATTTGTTGAGACGGAAATAAAGATATCAAATTTTTACCAAGATAACTGGAAGTTCCAACCGATAAGAAGCCTAATGAACCTAAAAAAAGGATAATGGCCCAGCAAAAATTACTTATTTTTCGAGACCCCCTTATAAGTTCTATCCATATATGTTCTGATTGCCAACTCATACTTGATCTGATTTCATTTTATTGGAATTGAGAGCATAGCCCAATGAATTTCATTTTACTGTTTTTGTTTCCGAAATAACTCTCATCAACTAGCACTATTTTGATGTGAACCTTTAGGAATAGTTCATAAAATTGGTTAGATGGAAAAAACCTCTTCACTTCATGACCCTACTAAGGATATCGACATACATATTAATATATGGCCTTTCCATTTTAGACATCCGCCAATCCTGATTCTAGTTGAAAATAGCTAGAATTCATTTACCCATGTAGCATTTTCTGTATGTAGAAAAGCTCTTTCATTTATGTATGTTCGATTTTTGTTCAGCAGAAAACCCATGTTATACCATATTCCAATAAATAGAGACTTTTGTTATCTAAGTTCAAAAAAAAATGAGATTTAGTGCTATCAGATCTAAACAATCTTGTTTTTTTGAACATAAAGAAATAAAGAAGCCATTGCCATTGCCGGAAATACTAGGCCTACTAAAGGCACAAAAATAGAGGGAAAGTTGAAAGTTATCATAGAATGAATACCTCGATTTACTATTTGTACCTAATATTATTATATTGTTTCTATTCTTATAAATATATCTTGTAAGAATTCTAATTAATAATTTTCAATTAAGAATTCTAGAATTAGAATTCTTATTAATTCGATTCTAATTAGTATATTGTAATTATGAGATTTTCATTTTAATTAATATAGATCAAAGTATATATCTAAGTGAGTATATATAATAAGTGCAAGGAATGTAGAACTAACTAAATAGACTTATTCATTTTTCGACATGAAAGACATGTATGATAATTTAGTTTCTTATTCTTCCTCTATTCTTATTCATTTGTTCTTGTCTTCTAATTTAATATTTAATAAAGAAAAGGTTTTTTACAAATTAACAAAAGATTTCTAGGCTTCTTAGTCAAAATGAGAGATATAGAAAAATACACAATTATATATTTTCTATATTTGAATTTATTCGATAATACATACGTAAGAAGGGAAGATGCACTTCGCCTAATTTCACAAAAGCAAGAAGTCATTCTTTTATAGAGGCTTGCTGATTCGTAATCATGAATATTTAGTAATCAGAAATATTAGTAAAAAAAAAAAAAGAAAAATTATATGCAACTTGTGATTCTTTCTACAATTAGATCTTATAGATCTTAAGTCACTAAAGAAAACCCCATTCTTCTTATTTTTACTTTGATTCCGATAAACTAACTACGTGTTTACTACAAAAAGCTAATTAAACTGAATACTCTTTGAATTTTTATTTAAAGGAAAGAAAGCGTGGAGTTGAAATAATTCACTCAGAACGCTTTTTAAAGGATTACGTGGTACGATTAGATCGAATAAGCCTTTCTGAAATAAATATTCGGCCGCTTGTGACCCTTCGGGTACTGTTTTATTCAATGTTTGTTCAATTACTCTTTTACCCGCAAATGCAATGTAGGCATTAGGTTCGGCAATAATGATATCCCCCAACATACCAAAACTAGCTGTCACCCCACCCGTAGTCGGAGATGTAAGAATTGGTACATAAAATAGTTTTTTATCTGATTGATAATCGTATAAAGCAGAAGATATTTTAGCCATTTGCATCAAGCTCAAACTTCCTTCTTGCAT